ATGGAACTTAGGAAAGTGCTTTACAAGCATATGTCTAAAAAAAGAAAATAGTTTTTTTAGCTCTTTCATGCCTACTATAACTAGTTATTTCGGTTTTCTACTAGCAACTTTAACTATAACCTCAGGTCTATTTATTGGTCTGAGCAAGATACGATTTATTTGAAATAAAAAAAATTGTAGTATTCCATCTATTCTTTAGTTCATTAACGTGTCAATTTCGAATTCTTGGTTATTGAGATTTATGGGCAATATGGATTAATATTTAAGGATAGATATTACCTCTCTTTTTTTTTTTCTTTTCAAACAAATTCAAATGATTGAAGTTTTTCTATTTGGAATCGTCTTAGGTCTAATTTCTATTACTTTGGCTGGATTATTTGTAACTGCATATTTACAATACAGACGTGGTGATCAGTTGGACCTTTGATTAATTAATACCTTGTTAATTTGACCTCCTGTGGATTAAAGAAAGTAGGAGGTCAAATTCAGATTGTTGTTCTCTTTTTTTCGAAAAATTGTTGACTTAACAAAACAATAACAGAATCACGCTCTGTAGGATTTGAACCTACGACATTGGGTTTTGGAGACCCACGTTCTACCAAACTGAACTAAGAGCGCTTTTCTTATCACAAAAAAGAATACTGTAAGGAAAAATATTCTGTTTTTTTAACTCCACCACGTCTTCAATGCCTATGTTATCAATATTAGCATATAAAATATGATATAAATGAAAGATTAGGTATGTCCAATTTGAATGGATTTCAATTGACCCTTTGTTATTACTAATAAGCGAAACAAAAATAATAGGTAGGAAAATAAAATAATAGGTAGGGATGACAGGATTTGAACCCGCGACATTTTGTACCCAAAACAAACGCGCTACCAAGCTGCGCTACATCCCTTTCAATTGGCCTACAATGTCATTGTAGAGAATCCCCGAATTGTTTTCTATATACGTATTTCATTTTCTTTATTGATTGAGATACCCAACTTATCTTGTCATTTCTTCATCTCATATCATATAATATATAATAATAATGAACTTATCGACATGTGAAAAATAAAATAGAAAACTCGCCAAAAATTTGGCAAATGCTTGGGCGGAAGGGGGTGTATTTTGTTCTTTTAATTAAAAAAAAAAGAAAAGAAAAATCTTATCTATCAAATCCTTGTACATTTCAAATTGAATTAGGAGTTTCGCGTACAAAACAAATAAAAGTAGCCCTTAATCACATAAAAACCGAATCATATATGTATTATCATTATGTATTACAATAAGAATTCTTTATTACAATTCCAATAAACAATAAAGAAGGGGGGTTTTAAATGCGAAATCTAAAAACATATCTATCCGTGGCGCCAGTAATAAGTACCCTATGGTTCAGTTCTTTAGCAGGTCTGTTAATAGAGATCAATCGTTTTTTCCCGGATGCCTTGACATTTCCGTTTTTTTCATTCTAGTTATTAACACACACGGGGGGTGAGGAAGATTAGAGATACAATGAAATATCTGTGAATACTACCTCCCCTCTTTTTTTTTTCGAATAAAAAAAGAATAAAAGTCAATTATCCCCTCAGCGAACCTCGTAACTTGGGGGCGGGCTTAAAGTAAATTACCTTCATTCAATAAATTACCTTCAATTAAATTAAGAGAACAGAAGTGCAAATGTGGTTTGGGCAACAGTATCATACAAGATGTTTAACAAAAATGCAAATATTGTACTGCAATTTGAATCGAAACTTCTAATGTAAATTAGACATGGACATGGATTTCGTCGTGTAGAAAAAAGCGCATTTCGTTAGTTGTACACTCCCTGCATTTTACTTTGATTCACTTAGATATACTTAGTATAATCTAATTTCAGATCATTGTAGTACTTATTTTGACTATATTAGTTGTAAAAAAATCTTTCACAATTTGATTTCGAGTTAGCAACTTCTATTTTTTTCGTTCCTTTCTTCGTCGTTTCGGATCGAAAAATCAAAGAGTTGAGTGAATAAAAAAACCAAAAGGAGATTCATGGCCAAGGATAAAGATGCCCGAGTACGGGTTATTTTGGAATGTAACAGTTGTCTTCGAAACAGTGTTAATAAGAAATCAACAGGCATTTCCAGATATATTACTCAAAAGAATCGACACAATACGCCCAGTCGATTGGAATTGAGAAAATTCTGTCCCTATTGTTACAAACATACAATTCATGGAGAGATACAGAAATAGATAGAATCGATTATCTACATGTCACCCTTTTTCAAAATAAATTCAAAATAAAAAGGAAGAAGAAAAATGAAATATTAATATATCATATATAAATACATATTAAAATATAAAAATAGAAAAAAGCAAAATTCGATTTCGTTCGACCGGATCGGCTAATGAGAATTATTTCTAATTCAGAAATCGAATTTGCGAAATCAAATTTTTTCGAAATAAAATAAGGGAGAAATTAACCATGGATAAATCCAAGCGACTTTTTCTTAAGCCCAAGCGGTCTTTTAAGCCCAAGCAGTCTTTTAAGCCCAAGCGGTTTTTTAAGCCCAAGCAGTCTTTTAAGCCCAAGCAGTCTTTTCGTAGGCCTTTGCCTCTGACCAAAAATATTAATTACACGAATCTAAAGGACATTGTTCAATTTATGAGTCACCAAGGAAAAATATTATCTAGACGGGTGAATAAATTGACTTTAAAACAACAACGATTACTGACTCTTATTATAAAACGAGCTCGTTTTTTAGGTTTCTTACCCTTTTGTAATAATGACTTTTTTACTAAGGTAAATAAAAAACTTAAAAATGAAAAAAAAAAAAAATTTCAAAAAGGCAAAGGGGGCCGTAGGCCTATCGATCTTAGAGTCAAAAACAAAAAAAACAAATCAAATGAACAAGATTCACAGACTGAACAAAAGCGGCGGAATGACAATGAAAAGGATCAACCGAGAAAAAAAAACAAATCAAACGAACAAGATTCACAGACTGAACAAAAGCGGCGGAATGACAATCTAGCCAAGGAAAAGGATCAACCGAGAAAAAAAAACAAATCAAACGAACAAGATTCACAGACTGAACAAAAGCTGCCGAATGAAGAAGACCAATCTAATTATAAAGAATCAACTAGAAAAAAAAAAGATCCATGGATAAGAAAAGATCAATCAACTAGAAATTTCAATTCCAACTCAAACGGCAATTGAGGTTTTGTTCGAAAAATCCGAGAATCCAGATTTGATTGTCGTGGTGTAAAAAAAAACGAATTAGAGAAGAAAAGAAGAAAACTCTTTTTTTTTGAATGTTTTTGATCATATTATCATCATATTTTATCATACTCATTGATATTCTACCTTCTATTCTACCTTCCCCGAATTCATTCTCCAACTCGAAGGAATTCTATGGAAAATATTCCAATGAATTCCTTCGAGTCTCCTTATTTGTAAAGATGTCATTAGAAATGATAGAAAGACAATTCCTATTTAATATAGCTAGTTGTGCAAGGATTTTACGATTAAGAAGCAACTGTCCTCTGTACAGCTTGTTTATTAATTTACTATAACTATAGAATCCCGGATTTTCTCTAATTACTGCATTTATACGAGTGATCCACAAACGGCGCAAATTTCGTTTTTGTCTATCTCTATCCCGATGGGCCGAGACGAAAGCTCTCATTTTTTGTTGAATAATAGTTCGAGTAAGTTTTGAATGAGTCCCGCGAAGACCTGATGTGAAAAAACGCATTTTTGTTCTACGCTTGTGAGCTATATATCCTCGGCGAATTCGGGTCATTGAATAAACAAAATTTTGATGAATAACTAATTGAGTTCTTTTTTTTTTTTAGTTATTTTATTCCCTTCTACTTTTCTAGAATAAAAAACAGATTCTTCCAATGTATAAAATAAGAATTCCAACAGCTTTTGCTACTCTAACCTTCCTAGCCACGATTTTTTTCTTTTTTTTTTAGACATTTCGCCTCGAAATAAGAAATTGTATTGATACCTAGTATCAAACAAAAACTGAATATAATAAATAACAATAAGTAGTAAATAGAAATGGATAAAGAAATAGTGGGTTCCTTCGTTTCTATGGTTATTTCTTAAACGGTGAGGTCTTCCCTATACACCGGAGCCCTCTCCTTTCCTTTAATAATCATTTAATCGATGCTATTGTTAACTTGTACAGTTCACGCTTTTTTGGCTCTACCCAGAAATTATCCAGTAATAGGTCTTTCACAACGAGATCTATCTATACAGTAACGGTATTTAATTATGAAGATTAGCTGATTAGCTGACCCTGTTAGTCCGTTCTTGCAAGAGTAGAGGCATAAATTTTCGGCCTTTTCCTTTTTTTTAATAGGATTTCCCCTGCTTAACGGCTAATCATTTGCTACCAATGGGGAATTCTTTCACATTTTCATTTTCAAATTGAGATGATTGAATTTTCACTAATAGAAACCATAAATTTGATACACAATAAAAGGATATGATAGATCTTTTTTTTTAGATAGTGTTTTAGATATTAGATAGTGAAGGGGTTTCTCCCATTCTATCCTATTCATCGGTATTGATCGTGAATAGTGGAAAATTCGTTTCCTTTCTTTTATTCCAATCCACAATCCGAACGAGTCGCACATACACCCGAGTACATATTCCTCGGCGCTGAGGACATCCTCTAAGAGCGGGGACTTTGGAGGCATTTCTGATTGGCTGTCTTGCCTTTCTAAGAAGTTGTTGAACGGTTGGCATGATGAATCATATGCATAATGGGTTGGTTTAGGTCGCTCCTAACCAGCGGATTATTCAGAGGATTGGGAATTTTTTCTATATTAACATTCTATTAATCTATTAATTTGAATAGAATAAAATATGAAACCCCAACCCCAACCCCAACCACGATTTGTATGAAATTCCTGTTTTTTTTTATGTAACTTTTTTTTATGTAACTCCTATAAGATCAAGAATCCCACCTTTCTACAAGATCCCATCAATAATTCCATGAGTTTTGGCCTCTGTTGCTGA